TTTCTTTTTTCGAGTGATTGCGTGATAACTTTTTTCTTCTCATTCATTCAAGATATTAAGTGAATGAACCTATTCCGGAATCTAATGAGTTAAAATGAAAGTAATCTTTTTTATAAGGTTTACGTTGGCTCTAAAATATAAATAGGATTCGAGACAATAAAAAAGTTTTCTTTTATTCTTCCAGAATGTAATCATTTTAAAAATTAAAAAGGTTTAATTTTTGAGTGAAGTTACACGGCCCAATTTTATTAGTTTATATAAGTTTTCCCCCAAGAGTTGCTCAATGAATCGGTTGATTGGAATCGCGGGATGGGTAGATGTGGTAAATGATGAATCAATTTGTTTTTATACGCCTGTCACTTTATCTTTGTTAGTACCGTGTATAATGATAGATTAATCAATTGAATATCCCCTATTTTTTGAAAAAGGAAACTTAGGTAAGTGCTTTTTTAGAAACATATATGTACAAAAAGAACATATTTCATTTAGCTCCTTCATGCCTACTATAACTAGTTATTTTGGTTTTCTACTAGCGGCTTTAACGGTAACCTCAGCTCTATTTATTGGTCTGAGCAAGATACGACTTATCTGAAATTAGTATTTGAAATGCACAATTCATAAAAATAAATCTTTCGATAGGATTCTGTATAAATTGCAAATTCTTGGTCATTGAGATTCATGGTAATTCAGATTAATATTTAGGTATAGATATTACCTCCTTTTTCTCCTTTCAAATAAATTGCAATGATTGAAGTTTTTCTATTTGGAATCGTGTTAGGTCTAATTCCTGTTACTTTGGCTGGATTATTCGTAACTGCATATTTACAATATAGGCGTGGTGATCAATCGGACCTTTGATTAATTTTTGATTAATCACTATCGCTTTTTTTGATTGACCTCCTACTTTCTTTAATACAAAGGAGGTCAAATTCAGATTGCGGTTCAAGTTAGTGAAGCTCTTTCAGTCTAATTTGATCTAAGAAAAATAAGGATGAAATCACGCTCTGTAGGATTTGAACCTACGACATCGGGTTTTGGAGACCCGCGTTCTACCGAACTGAACTAAGAGCGCTTTCTTATCAGAAAAGAGAAGACTGTAAAGACACTTTTTTAACCCCAGTTTAATGATAATGAACGATTATATAATATATTATATATATATATTTAATGATAATGAACGATTATATAATATATTATATATATATATTATTGGATATTGGAATCGATCTTAATTAATCCCTCGTCACTGCTCAACGAAGAAGTAATAGGTAGGGATGACAGGATTTGAACCTGTGACATTTTGTACCCAAAACAAACGCGCTACCAAGCTGCGCTACATCCCTCCAATTGGTCTACAGTGTCATTGTATAGAATTCCTGTTTTGTTTTCCACATCGTTATTTCCTCCATTGATATATACAATTTATATCATTGATATATACAATTTATATGGGCATTTCGTCTTTTTGGTCCCATTTAACATATAATAATAGTAAAAGAAAAGTCTTATATACGTATGAAATACGGAACGGAACCTGTCGTAAAAATAAATGAGTAGTTTTCGGGAATGCTCGGGAAGAGAGGAACGTTTTTTTATGTTTTAAGAAAAAATTTTATTTACTGGATAGTTGTACATTTGAATTTGAATTAGGAATTCCGTGTACAAGGTTCTTAACTGCATATGCATCTGATCATTTATGTATTACCATTTTAGATTACAATAAAAGAAGGAAGGAGATTTTTCAATGCGAGATCTAAAAACATATCTTTCCGTGGCACCGGTATTAAGTACTCTATGGTTCGGGTCTTTAGCAGGTCTATTGATAGAGATTAATCGTTTTTTCCCAGATGCATTGACATTCCCCTTTTTTTGATTCTAGTTATGGATACGGTACCAAATAACGGAGATTCGAGATACAATTAAATATTTGTGACTAATCCTTTGCCCCCTTTTTCTCTTTTTTCCCTTTTTCCTTTTAGAATAAGAGGGAGGAAAGAGAAAAAAAAAGAAAAGGTGTATTCAACAGCTTCGAGACTTGGGTTCAAGTTTGAATTAAATAAATTATTCAATTCAAAAATTAACTAGGGATGGAGGTAGAATAAACAAGGTGGGGCCTAGATCTAGGACAAGACTCTTATACAAGGTACTTAAATGTAAATGAAATACTGTGATTTGAATTTGAAATAAAGTTTAGAAATTTTTTTAGTATATTGATTGCAGCGAAAGTTTTCATAATTGGATTTCAAGTTAATAACTTCTATTTATCCTTCCTTCCTTCTTCTTCGTTTCGGATCGAAAATAGAAGAGTTGAGTAAATGAAAAATCCAAAGGGGGTTCATGGCCAAGGGAAAAGATGTCCGAATAACGGTTATTTTGGAATGTACCGGTTGTGTTCGAAACGGTGTTAATAAGGTAGCAACGGGTATTTCCAGATATATTACTGAAAAGAATCGTCACAACACGCCTAATCGATTGGAATTGAGAAAATTCTGTCCATTTTGTTACAAACATATGATTCATGGGGAGATAAAGAAATAGATCGAATCGAGCACTTGTATGTAACCGAAGGGTAAAAATGACATTTCTATATAGAACATAGTTAAATATTCTATATATAACATAATTAAATATAAACAAACCAAATCCTATTTATTCTAATTCATTTTAGATCCGACCGAAATAGGATTTTCGGGATAAGGAATAAACTAAACAAACCATGGATAAATCCAAGCGGCCTTTTCTTAAATCCAAGCGATCTTTTCGTAGGCGTTTGCCCCCGATTCAATCGGGGGATCGAATTGATTATAGAAACATGAGTTTAATTAGTCGATTTATTAGCGAACAAGGAAAAATATTATCTAGACGGGTGAATAGATTGACCTTGAAACAACAACGATTAATTACTATTGCTATAAAACAAGCTCGTATTTTATCTTTGTTACCTTTTCTTAATAATGAGAAACAGTTTGAAAGAACCGAGTCGACCACCAGAACTGCGGGTCTTCGAGCCAGAAATAAATAGGCTTACTCTTTCTTCACTTGACTAAAAAAAAGTAAAATCCGAACTCAAACGCAGATTGATGTTTTGTTCGAAAAATATGAAAAATATGGATTGAATTATCGTGTCGTAAGAAAAAAAAGAATCGGGCAAGAAGAAAGATTTTTTTTGAGTGTGTTCATTCAGTTTTACTTTTACTATTTTTTATCATATTTATTTTGACTTTACCCTCCCGGAGTTCATTCTCCGGGGAACTCCGTTTAAATTATTCCGGTGGATTCTTTCCAATCTACTTCTTTTATGATCTCATTGGAAATCATATAAAGACAATTTTTATTTGATATAGCTATTTGTGCAAGTATTTTACGATTAAGAAGTACCTGTTTCTTATATAGGTCGTGTATTAATCTACTATAACTATAGGATACCCCTATTTCACGAATTACTGCGTTTATTCGAGTGATCCACAAACGGCGAAAATTTATCTTTTGCTTATCCCTATCCCGATGCGACGAAACCAAAGCTCTTATTTTCTGTTGAGTAATTGTTCGAGTAAGTCTTGAATGAGCTCCTCGAAAGCTTGATGCAAATAAACGAATTTTTGTTCTACGTCTCCGAGCTATATTTCCCCGTCTAATTCTGGTCATTGAATAAATGAAACTTTGACGAATAACTAATAGATTTCCTTTCTTTCAGTTATTCTTTTTCCCTTTCCTAGTCTATTAATAACAAAGCTTTTTTCCAATGTATAAACTAAAAATTCCAATGACTTTGGCTACTATAACCTTCCCGACCGCTATTTTTCTTTTTTCTAGACATTTCACTTCGAAATAAGAAATTTCATTTTACTAGGTATCAAAATATAATAAATAAAAAATATAAATGGATAAAGAAATAGTGGCTTCCTTCGTTTATATGGTTACTTCTTAAACGGTGAGGTTTTCTCTATACACCGGAGCCTTTACTTCATTTAATCAATGTTATTGGTAACTTGTATAGTTCACATTCTTTGGCTCTACCCATGAATTATCCAGTAATAGGTCTTTCACGATTAGATCTACTTACACAGTAACGGTATTTAATTATGAAAGTTGGCTGGGTAGCTAACCCTGTTAGTCCGTTCTTGCAAGAGGGGCCTAAGTTTTATGTTTTTATTTTTAAGTAGGATTTTCTCCGCTTAATGGATAACCATTTGCTACCAATGGAGAATTGCTTCTCATCTTAAATTGAGGTGATTGGATTTGCACCAATGGAAACCATAAATTTCATACACAATAGAATGGATAGATTCTTTTTTTTATACTGAATTGAACGGACTTCTTTTTCTATTCTATCCTATTCCCCGGTACTGATCATTGATACTAGAAAAGGTTTTCTTTCTTTTATCCCAGCTCATGATCTGAACGAGTCGCACATACACCCTAGTACATGTTCCTCGACGCTGAGGGCATCCCCGAAGCGCGGGGGATTTTGTGACATTTCTGATTGGCTGTCTTGTATTTCTAATAAGTTGTTTAATAGTTGGCATGTTGAATCATATCATATAAAAAATGGGCTGGTTTAGATCGATCCTAACCTGATGATTTTTAATTACTTCTATTTAATTTTCTAGTAAATTCAGCAAAAATATAAAATAGGAAATCGAGAATTTGCGCGAAAAAAAATCCGGGCTTTTCACTCAACCACCGCTACAACATCAACAATTCCATAAGCTTGGGCTTCTGTTGCTGACATAAAAACATCTCTTTCCATGTCTTCCGAGACAACCCATAAGGGTTTGTCCGTTCTTTGTACATAAACCCTTGTGAGGGTTTCACGCAGTTTTAGCAGCTCTTCCGCTTCCAGGATAAACTCTCCCGTTTGTGCCTCATAAAAAGAACTAGCAGGTTGATGAATCATTACCCTGATGGTATAACAAAAGAGGGGTTCCTCTATTTTGCATGATGAATAGAAAATAAAGAATAAAAAAAGATAGAATTGAACAACCACAACCGTACGGGCA